TCAGAGAAATCGGATAAAGAAGCAAAAGTTTTAGCTCAACATATACGTATGTCTGTTTTCAAAGCACGAAGAGTAATTGATCAGATTCGCGGACGTTCTTATGAGGAAACACTCATGATACTGGAACTAATGCCTTATCGGGCATCGTATCCAATTTTAAAATTGGTTTATTCTGCAGCAGCAAATGCTAGTAATAATATGGGTTTGAATGAAGCTGATTTATTTATTAGTAAAGCTGAAGTCAATGGAGGTGCTATTATGAAAAAGTTAAGACCCCGGGCTCGAGGGCGTAGTTATCTGATAAAAAAAACTACTTGTCATATAAAGATTGTTTTAAAAGAAAAAAAAAATAATATATGGATGGAAAAAGAATAGAAAAATATGGGACAAAAAATAAATCCACTTGGTTTCAGACTTGGAACAACTCAAAGTCATCATTCTTTTTGGTTCGCAAAATCAAAGGATTTTTCCATGGGTTTACAAGAAGATGAAAAAATAAGAAATTTTATTAAGAACTATGTAAAAGTAAAAAAAAAGAGAATATCCTCCGGTTTCGAAGGAATTGCCTATATAGGAATTCAAAAAAGAATAGATTTGATTCAGGTCATAATCTATATTGGATTTCCCAATTTATTAATAGAAGGACGAACACGGGGAGTCGAAGAATTACAGATGAATATACAAAAAGAGTTTCACCGGAGACTCAACATTGCTATCACAAGAATTGAAAAACCTTATGGACAGCCTAATATTCTTGCAGAATATATAGCTTTACAATTAAAAAATAGAGTTTCGTTTCGAAAGGCAATGAAGAAGGCTATTGAATTAACTGAACAAACAGGTACAAAAGGAATTCAAGTGCAAATTGCAGGGCGTATCGATGGAAAAGAGATTGCACGTGTCGAATGGATCAGAGAGGGCAGGGTTCCCTTACAAACAATTCGCGCTAAAATTGATCACTGTTCTCATACAATTAGAACTATCTATGGAGTCTTAGGCATCAAAATTTGGATATTTGTAAACCAAGAATAAGAAAATAAAAATAATGGACTTTTCTTTATCTCGCCATTCTGCTCAGCAATAGAAAAATTTCGAAACTCTTTTTTTTAATTCTAAATTCTAATTCTATAAGATTGAATAAAAATTTGATTTACACTATTTATATTTAGTATAATTGCTATGCTTAGTGTGTGACTCGTTAGTTGTTTCTTTAAACTTTAGAATTGAGATTGAAAAAACAGGCTGACCCCACTATAAACTTAGTAACTATGAAAACTAAATAAGCTCAAAACTAATAACCAACTTATTGCTTCGTATTTTCGAGATCCCAATAAAAAGTCACTATATAACTGAATCGATCATATAGTTGTAGCAACTAAAATTATTTTCATAAAAAAGAAATCTGATTATGAATTGTGAAACAAAAAAGGGATGTGAAAAAAAAAGGAAGGATGATAGAAAGAAAGAATAAAGATCTCAATGATATATGATTCCCATATGTATGGTTTATGAATAATCACTCCATAAAAAAGGCAGTGTGATAAAGCATCAAGAAATAAAGATACAAAATCTACGTACGATTACAAACGATCAAAATTTAAAATTTTAAAATATAATAAGAAATATACAAATAAAAAATAGAAAATAAAATAGAAGAAATTAAATTCAAAGAATTTAAAAAGAATCGAATCTAATCAATATATATAATAGAGTCTATTATCTCTATCTAATAAGCTATAAAAAGAAGATATCAAAGATAAAAAAATATCTAAATACTAGAAAATAGATGAATAATTGAATCGAGCTTCGAGTTAAGAAAAACTGAGGAGATTTACTCGGAAACAAAGAACCTATTTTGTTGGAAGCTCCATTGCAGAGTTCATGCCTAAACATTAATGGAGAAGCTATAGGAACGATGGAATCTGTGAATACATAGGATTTTATTGAAAACGAAGAAATCCTAATGACTCACTGGGTAGGATGGCGGAATGAACCAAGAAAAAAAGGAGTTCTTCTGAATGGTCATGAATTGACCCTACAAATGAAGGATGAAAGAGTCAATATTCGCCCGCGAACCCTTTATTTCTTTTTCTTGAATTGAAAAATTTCTTTTATATTTCATATATTGGATAACTTTTGGCACAATTTTATAGAGGTAAAGTAAAATTAGCAAATTTTCTATTGATAAAAGAAAGAAGCATCATATATAAATAAACATGCCTAGTTATCTAGTTATATATAGAACTCTCTTTTTAATATTTGAATATTGAATATTAATAGTAAAAAATTCAAGAAAAAAATTGAAAATAAGTATATTCTTTTGATAGAATGAAATACATATGTATATGTATTTTATTCGCGAGGAGCTGGATGAGAAGAAATTTTCATGTCCGGCTCTGCAGTAGAGATGGAATTAAGAAAAAACCATCAACTATAACCCCAAAAGAACCAGATTTCGTAAACAACATAGAGGTAGAATGAAGGGAATATCTTGTCGAGGCAAGCATATTTGTTTTGGCAGATACGCTCTTCAGGCACTTGAACCTGCTTGGATCACAGCTAGACAAATAGAAGCAGGGCGAAGAGCAATGACACGATATGTGCGTCGTGGTGGAAAGATATGGATACGTATCTTTCCCGATAAACCTATTACAGTAAGACCTACGGAAACACGTATGGGTTCGGGCAAGGGATCCCCCGAATATTGGGTATCCGTTGTTAAACCGGGCCGAATACTTTATGAAATGAGTGGAGTATCAGAAACTGTAGCCAAAGCAGCTATGAAAATAGCTGCATGCAAAATGCCTATACAAACTCAATTTGTTGTTTCAGGATAAGTAAACAAAAGTAAAGAAGTATTTCGAATGAAAAAAAAACCGCGTATATCTTTATCTCTGGACAGACAATATTTATTTTTTCCCTTACATTTCAATAAAAGATTCAAAGAATAATGATATGATTCAATCTCAGACCCTTTTGAATGTAGCGGATAACAGCGGAGCTCAAGAATTGATGTGTATTCGAATTATAGGAACTGGTAATCACCGATATGCTCATATTGGTGATGTTATTGTTGCTGTAATCAAAGAAGCAGTACCCAATATGCCTCTAGAAAGATCAGAAGTAATTAGAGCTGTGATTGTACGCACGTGTAAAGAACTCAAACGTGACAACGGCATGATAATACGATATGATGACAATGCAGCGGTTATCATTGATCAAGAAGGAAATCCAAAAGGAACTCGGATTTTTGGTGCGATTGCTCGGGAATTGAGACAGTTAAATTTTACTAAAATAGTTTCATTAGCACCTGAAGTCTTATAGTTTTCTAAATAATACTAGTAGATAGATATAGATGAAAAAAGGATATTTCCTTTTCTATCTATCTCTATAGAATATTCAAATATCTGAAATAGATTGTGTCTCATGCATATACTTTAAATTTTTAATAATTATTTAGAATTGAAAAATTTCAAAAAAAAAAAAAAAATTCAAGAAAAAAAAAGAAGCATGTTGATTATATCAAAATGAGGAGGCACCAATAACTAGAGTTCGTCATGGGTAGGGACATTATTGCCGATATAATAACTTCTATAAGGAATGCTGACATGGATCAAAAGGGAAGAGTGAAAATAGTATCTACTAATATCACTAAAAACATTGTGAAAATACTTTTACGAGAAGGTTTTATTGAAAATGTTCGAAAACATAAAGAAAGTAAAAAAAATTTCTTGGTTTCAACCTTACGACATAGAAAGACTGAGAAAGGAAAGAAAAAAATTTTAAAGCGTATCAGCCGACCCGGTCTACGAATCTATTCCAACTATCAACGAATTCCTAAGATTTTAGGCGGAATGGGGATTGTAATTCTTTCTACTTCTCAAGGTATAATGACCGATCGAGAAGCTCGACTAGAAAAAATTGGAGGGGAAATTTTGTGTTATATATGGTAATTCTCTTGGGGTACCCTAATTTTTTCTCGAACTTACTATTTGGAAAATAGAGAGGAGAAGTGAATTATAGAACTCTAGTTAATACTTAAAGGGAGGTTCCCTGGAATGAAAGAACAAAAATTGATTCATGAGGGTTTAATTACTGAATCACTTCCCAACGGTATGTTCCGAGTTCGGTTAGATAATCAAGATCTAATTCTAGGTTATATTTCCGGGAGAATCCGGCGCAGTTTTATACGTATACTACCCGGAGATAGAGTTAAAATTGAAATGAGTCGTTATGATTCAACCAGGGGACGCATAATTTATAGACTTCGCAAAAAAGATTCGAACGATTAGATCCTTCTTTTAAACATCCCCCTTCGTAGGGGATAGAATTTGAAGTTCAAAAATGAAAGAAACTTCTTTTTGTTTCCAAAAAAATAGATATAGATTCAGAATGAAGGTAATGAAGGTAAGGAATTAGAAATATGAAAATAAGGGCCTCTGTTCGTAAAATTTGTGAAAAATGTCGCCTGATTCGTAGGCGAGGACGAATTATAGTAATTTGTTCCAATCCGAGACATAAACAGAGACAGGGTTAATTTTTCTCAAGTTAGAAATAAAGAACTTTTTAAAAGAAAAACCCATGTACATGTAAAAAGAAAAAAGAAAGGATTTGTCTTCATATGAAAACGATATCCCCGTATCTTTCTGTAGATTTATGATTCTTCTTTTTATTCTTATGAATCTGATATAATAAAATATGACAAAACCTATAGCAAAAATTGGTTTACGTAAGAATGTACGTATTGGTTCACATAAGAATGAACGTAGAATACCAAAAGGAGTTATTCATGTTCAAGCGAGTTTCAACAATACTATTGTTACTGTTACAGATGTACGAGGTCGGGTGGTTTCTTGGGCTTCTGCAGGTACTTCTGGATTCAGAGGCACAAGAAAAGGAACACCCTATGCTGCTCAAGCAACTGCATTAAATGCGATTCGCACAGTAATTGATCAGGGTATGCAACGAGCAGAAGTTGTGATAAAGGGTCCAGGTCTCGGAAGAGATGCAGCATTACGAGCCATTCGAAGAAGTGGTATGCTATTAAGTTTCGTACGTGATGTAACACCCATGCCACATAATGGATGTCGCCCTCCGAAAAAAAGACGTGTGTAGAAATAAGAATTCAAGAGATTTCAAGAGAAATAAATTATTTAATGATCTGATAAAATAATCCTAAAGAAAAAAATAGTATGGTTCGAGAAGCAGTAGCAGGATCCACTCGAACACTACAGTGGAAATGTGTTGAATCAAGAGTAGAAAGCAAGCGTCTTTATTATGGTCGTTTCATTCTGTCCCCACTTATGAAAGGTCAAGCCGATACCATAGGTATTGCCATGCGAAGGGCTTTACTTGGAGAAATAGAAGGAACGTGTATCACATGTGCAACATCTGAAAACGTGCTGCATGAATATTCTACGATAACAGGTATTGAAGAATCCGTACATGAGATTTTAATAAATTTGAAAGAAATTGTATTAAGAAGTAATCTATATGGAGTTAGGGCCGCATCCATTTGTGTAAGGGGTCCCAAATATATAACCGCTAAAGATATCATTTCACCACCTTCTGTAGAAATAGTTGACACAACACAGCATATAGCTAACCTGACAGAACCAATTGATTTTTTTCTTGAATTACAAATAAAGAGAGATCGCGGATATCGTTTGAAATCCACAAAAAACTCTCACGATGGAAGTTATCCTATAGATATTGTATCTATGCCTGTTCGAAATGTGAATCACAGTATTCATTCTTACGATAATGGGAATGAAAAACAAGAGATACTTTTTATAGAAATATGGACTAATGGAAGTCTAACTCCTAAAGAAGCACTTTATGAAGCTTCTCGTAATTTGGTTAATTTATTGATTCCTTTTCTACATGCAGAGGAAGAGGATATGAATTTAGAGGAAAATGAAAACAGATGGAATCTACCCATTTTTTCCTTTCAAGACAGATTCACTAATCTCAATAAAAAAAAAAGAATTCCATTAACATGTATTTTTATTGACCAATCAGAATTGTCTTCCAAGACCTATAATTGTCTCAAAAGGTCCAATATACATACATTATTGGACCTTTTGAGTCATAGTCAAGAAGATCTTATGAAAATGAAAGATTTTCACATAGAAGATGTAAAAAATATATTGGGCACTCTACAGAAGCATTTTGGAATAAATTTACCTAAGAAAAAGTTTTCATTTTAAATCCTTTGGAATTTCTTAATTTTTTAGAAAGAAAAAGAAGAGAAATGAGTTTTGAATCTCTGACACGATTCATATATTTGCAGAATAGATCATATATATCTAGGGAAGATCCAGAGGGGGATCTTCCTTAGATACTTATGTCGTGGTATTTCACGGTTGAATCAATTTAAAAAAGACCTAAAGTTAAGGATTTCTCAATAGGTAAAGTCGCTCCAATACCTAACCAAAGAGCTACTGCGGTACCGATCAAAAAGACTGTTGTAGCTACTGGACGACGAAATGGATTTTGAAATTTATTGACATTCTCCAAAAAAGGTACTATCAATAATCCTATTGGTACTGAAACCATTAAAAGAACACCCAATAACTTATTGGGTACTGTGCGAAGTATTTGAAATACGGGAAAGAAGTACCATTCGGGTAATATTTCCAACGGAGTTGCAAAAGGATCCGCCGGTTCACCAATCATTGATGGCTCTAGAACTGCTAAGCCCACATTACATGCAATAGTGCCGAAAATTACCACTGGAAAAATATATAAAAGATCATTGGGCCATGCGGGTTCTCCATAATAATTATGCCCCATCCCTTTAGCTAATTTAGCTCTTAATACAGGATCATTCAAATCAGGTTTCTTTGTTATTTGGATAGGTGAATTTTTGTGGATCCATCCCCCAAAGGAACCGGAGATGATAATTTTTTATCATCCGGCTCGAGCAAGAATCACAAAGAATCACAGAATAGGAAATCTCTATTTCATGCATATCTACATATAAAATTCTAATGTAGAATCACTCTATGTAATAAAATATTTATAAAATTTAAATTTCCTCAGTTGTAACGATTCGATTCATTGCAAAGAATTAAGTTCTGGCAAGGAAATGCTCAATATCCAAGTAGGCTTACAAATTTGATCAGGATCAAGTGCTTTTTGGATTGTCTCATATCTTTTGGTTGGTATTTATTCCCACAACATCTAGATTTTCTTACATACAAAAATACAAAGTTTTTAAAAGTTTTTACTTGTTACTAATAAAGTCTAGCCTTTGTTCTTCCTTAGATCCCTTATTTCACTCCGATAGTATAATAGATCAGGGTCGATGCAGAAGAAATGAATGCATCTACATACTATAAGAAACTTACTAAGATTGTTATAAAATTAATACAAAATACTTATTAATAGAATTTATTAGAATTCTAAATTCTAATAAAAAAAAAAATAAAAAATAGATAGAACATTGGATCATGGATCATGCCACATCACTGATTCTAGGGATCTTACGGAGCCTTTTCATGCATCACATGATTCGAGTATGATCATAGAAAAGATTCTCCTCAAGCGAATTGGCCTATCCTATGCTACATAAGGGGACTTACGTGATAATTGGATGCGGAGACACATTGGGCTGTGAATTCCAACGTGGCAGATAAAAGAATATATCTGCATGGACTAATCAATAGTTCAAGTCACACACTCCCATAATCCATCCTCTTTTAGTAATTTTAGTAAAATATACTTGAACTTTTCGTATCAAATAAACAATAAAATACTTCATAGTTGAAGAAAAATATCCAAAAAACATGCCTTCTTTTTCAATAATACATATTTGTAGCAATGAAAAACTATTGTTCCTACCCGATATGATAAATTACAAATATCTATGATCTTTCTTCTCTATAAAGGACCCGAAATACCTTGCTTACGTATCATTAGAAAGTGCATTAACATAAATACGGCAGTAAGAAGAGGCAATACAAAAGTATGTAAACTATAAAAACGAGTCAAAGTGGATTGGCCCACACTAGCACTTCCACGTAATAATTCTACCAAAGGTGATCCTATTATAGGAATAGCCTCAGGTACGCCTGTTACAATTTTGACTGCCCAATAGCCAATTTGGTCCCGAGGTAAGGAATAACCGGTTACGCCAAAAGATGCAGTCAATACAGCCAGAACCACCCCTGTAACCCAAGTTAATTCGCGGGGTTTTTTAAACCCACCCGTAAGATATACACGAAATACGTGCAAGATCATCATTAGAACCATCATACTTGCTGACCATCGATGAACTGATCGAATTAACCAACCAAAGTTGGCCTCAGTCATTATGTATTGAACAGAAGAAAAAGCCTCTGTAACAGTTGGACGATAGTAAAAGGTCATAGCAAAACCCGTAGCTACTTGTACTAAAAAACAAGTAAGCGTAATCCCCCCCAGACAATAAAATATGTTGACATGAGGAGGAACATATTTACTAGTTATATCATCTGCAATCGCTTGAATCTCGAGACGTTCCTCGAACCAATCATATACTTTATTGAGATAGGTAACCCAAGAAAGATTCCCCCTCTGAGAACCGTATATGAGAATTTCATCTCGTACGGCTCAAGGCGAAACACACAAATACTGGTTTCAACAGATATGGAATTATGGAATAAAGAGTTTTCAACTTCTTGGAGCTTAGCCTCTTGACTCGATTTGACCCAAAGATACGAAGCGAAGTAAGAAAAATCCGGAATCTCTTCTTTGTGATGATAATGCCAAGAAATAAAATCTCAAGTTGGCTCATCCATTTTTCTTTATGTTAATCGTGACAGGCCTCTTGAATCTTCTCTTCCCTATTTTTTCTTTTTACTTTTTTGATAGGAATTCTCTTGTTGAGACCCTATGAATCAATTGAAACCTTAGATTTATACTAGAACCACGATGATTTCAGAAAGCCAAAGCTAAATTCAAAGGTTCTCCGAGTAAAAACCATTTGATCATCACTTATTCAATGAATGTAATAACTCAACAAAATCTAAAGAAATATTTTTCTTTTGGTCAAAAGAAGTCTGAAGGAAAAATTTGTTTGATTTAGATTTTTTTTTTAGAAAAGACCTCTTTCCTTTTTTTTTAGTCCGGTTGCGAGGTCTGAATAATAAGTATGAATCATAGTTTCAATATTTCTTTTCTTGATCTATTCTATATAGTCCGTGCTCCAGAGACTAGAAGAAATATCTGACGAGGTAGAATCATCTTGATAGAAATGACAGTTCCATTCTCTGTATTATCAATAGGATCAATTATAACAAGTCACACGCTCATATTCCGGAAATGAAATATCGAAACAAATAAATTTCACGATCGAACTACCAGAATAGAATGGTCTAGAAATCCAAGTCTTAAGTAATCTTAATTAAGTTTCAGTATTTTAAGCATTAAGAAAGCTAGGAAGTCCTAGTTTTTATGAACTAATTCATTGAAATTCCATCCAGTAAAACTGATGAATTATAAATTTCTAAAATAATAGATAGAAATATTGCAAATAGAGCCATTGCGACTCCCATAAGTGGTGTAGTCCCCCACCCTGGAGCTACTTTTCCATATTCTGAATTCAATGGTTTCAATAAACTCCCTACACCAGTTCGTCTTGGACCAGATCTAGAACTACTCTCAGCAGTTTTTGTAGCCATAAATCCTCTTTCATCATGGGTTGTAATCTGTTGACTTTGTATAGCATTCCGTTGTAGTTGTAAATAAACTACATTATCGCAATCCATTGTGATCTTTAATTTTTTGAAAAAATGGAAACAGCAACCCTAGTCGCCATCTCCATATCCGGTTTACTTGTAAGTTTTACTGGGTACGCCTTATATACCGCTTTTGGTCAACCCTCTCAAAAATTAAGAGATCCCTTCGAAGAACACGGGGACTAGTTGAAGTAACGAGCCTCCCAATATTCATATGGGAGGCTCATTACTTTAATGGAAAGAATGAAAAATCATTTCATTTTTTAGTTGGAACTTTAGGTGGTTCTCGAAAAAAGATAGCGAAAAAGATTATCCCTAAAGTCGAAACTAAGAGGAATGTATAAACCAATGCTTCCATAGATTCGATCGTGATTTACAATTATAGCTTCCACACCTATTCATTTTGGATCATTTACTAAATAAATTGTAAATTTCAATTTAAAATTTACTAGGACTATTCAATCAATTTTATTTTCTTTTATTCTATATATTCTTCTAATAGAATATATTAGTAAATATTGAATATGAAATACATAATAGATTCAATTAATATTGAAAATTGAAATTCGAAATAGAAAGACTAAATACTCTATCTAAATAGATATTGAAATACTCTAAATACTAAAAAAAAAAATAGAGGCAAAAGATGGCAAAGGAATTTTTTATCAGACTGCTTGTCTCTTTGTAGTTGGATCTCCAATTTTTTGGAATGTTCCAAATTCTACTTGAGCATCCAAATCTGGATCAATACCGGCAAAAACATCTCTGAACAAGGTTCTGGCGCCATGCCAAATGTGTCCAAAAAAGAAGAGCAAAGCAAACGTAGCATGCCCAAAAGTGAACCAACCCCTTGGACTGCTACGAAAAACACCATCGGATTTCAAAGTAGCCCGGTCTAATTCAAAAATTTCACCTAATTGGGCACGTCTAGCATATTTTTTCACAGTAGCAGGATCACTATAAATGACTCCATTGAGTTCGCCACCATAGAATTCAACAGTTACCCCTACTTGTTCAACACTATACTTGGATTCTGCCCTTCTAAAAGGAACATCGGCCCTCACAATTCCGTCTCCATCTACTAAAACTACTGGAAATGTTTCAAAAAAGGTAGGCATACGACGTACAAAGAGTTCACGCCCTTCTTTATCTCTAAATACGGGGTGCCCTAACCACCCAACAGCTATTCCATCCCCGTTATCCATTGAGCCAGCTCTGAACAATCCCCCTTTCGCCGGATTATTACCAATGTAATCGTAAAAAGCTAATTTTTCAGGAATTTTAGACCAAGCTTCCGATAAGCTAAGATTTTCAGCTAGTCCGGCCCCAACTCTTCTATATATTTCTTGCTGGAAGTACCCCTGATCCCACTGATAACGAGTGGGGCCAAATAATTCGATTGGGGTAGTTGCTGAACCATACCACATAGTCCCAGCAACAATGAAAGCTGCAAAAAAAACAGCAGCAATACTACTGGAAAGCACAGTTTCAATATTACCCATGCGCAATCCTTTGTATAGACGTTGAGGCGGACGGACACTAAGATGGAATAGACCCGCTAATATACCCAATGTACCTGCTGCAATATGATGAGAAGCTATTCCCCCCGGAACAAAAGGATCAAAACCTTCCGCACCCCACGCTGGATTTACAGATTGTACTTTTCCAGTTAGTCCATAAGGATCAGATACCCATATTCCAGGACCATATAAACCTGTTACATGAAATGCGCCAAAGCCAAAGCAAGCTACTCCTGAGAGAAATAAATGAATTCCAAAGATCTTGGGCAAATCCAAAGAAGGTTTTCCCGTACGTTCATCAGAGAATATTTCTAGGTCCCAATAAACCCAATGCCAGATAGCTGCCAAGAAGCACAAGCCAGAAAACAAAATATGTGCCCCTGCCACGCCTTCATAACTCCAAATGCCCGGATTCGTTATAGTTCCTCCTGAAATACTCCAACCCCCCCATGAATTGGTTATTCCTAAACGAGTCATAAAGGGTATAACGAACATGCCTTGTCTCCACATTGGATCAAGAACAGGGTCAGAGGGATCAAAAACTGCTAATTCATATAGAGCCATTGAACCGGCCCAACCAGAAACTAGAGCTGTATGCATTATATGGACAGAAAGCAATCGACCGGGATCATTCAATACAACAGTATGAACACGATACCAAGGCAAACCCATGTAAATACCCCTTTCTGAAAAAAAAAAATAGACATTATGTAACTTTATCGCATTGGAAAAGACTAGACCGTGTACTTCACCTGTTCGATATATTTTGTATAGGAAAGGATTAATATTTATTTGTATTCCTTTCTTTTATTTAGAAGAAAAAATAGAAACAGATCTTATTCTATACCCGATAAGTACCAATACGCAATGGGAGGGTTTTGTGGAAAAGAATGCATAGATACTTGTTTATTAATTCTGTCTTACTCTATGAACCTTCCAGTCTATATCTATAGACTTAGATATACTCTAATTCTATCTATTATTTATAGAAGAATAATATTCTATTAAAATATAAGATAATATAAGACTAGAAGATAGAAAAAAAGAAAAAAAAAAAGGAAGAAGACAATAAAGCCATTATTACGTTTCCATATTAAAGTAAAGTATACTACTTCATTTTTTTTTCTTTCTTTTCATGCCAATTGGTGTTCCAAAAGTACCTTTTCGGAGTCCTGGAGAGGAAGATGCAGTTTGGGTTGACGTATAGTGTAACTTGTCAGACATATTGGTCATACGGTATTTCCCCGTTATCTCCCCCGATCAAATATTCTATGTTTCGCCCAATCCAATAGATATTATTCAATATTTGAATAATTGAACCATCAATAATTCGGAGCGTGAAGCACAATGATTCCTATTGGCAATCAATATTATCAATTAGAATAATTGATGGTTTACTTGGACTGATAAAAGAAAGTATCCAGGCTCCGTTCAGAGAATACCAATTTTGGAATGATAAGAGTAAAGTAATAGAATAGAAGTGTAAATGTAGTAATAGAAAGATTTACTAGAAAAAAAAAAATCTAAATTAAATTAATAAATTTTAAAATTCATTAGTAATGAAATAGAATAGAACTTGATAAAATAGGATAAAATAAAATCTATTCTATATTCTATGAAATATATTTTAGATTCTTACACGATTATCACTTGTATCATAAGCTCTTCACTTCATAGTTTAGGGAAAGGTATGAAATGAATGAAAAAAAGAAGTGGTACTGAAACCATTTGCCCTATATGCACAAATGGAATTCGGGCAAATCTTCTCCCGGAGTAGAACAAGAACCTAAAAGAATTGAGAGGGCCCATTCAGGAACAAGAAAATTACATCGTAATTTAAATTTCGATGAAACAATACATCAATGAGAAGTTAATTAAATAAGTTCAGAAAATTCTTTTTTCTTTTCTACATTAGAAAATATAGGAAAGGAGGCTAAAACTCCTGTAAAAAAAAAGAAAATAGGACTAGAATCAACACATTGATTTTTTTTTTTACAATTCTTTCGAACCGTATACATCCAAAGGTGCACGTACGGTTCCTAAGGGATACAATTTTGCCCTAATCAACCGACTTCATCGAGAAAGATTACTTTTTTTAGGCCAAGAAGTTGATAGCGAGATTTCAAATCAACTTGTTGGTCTCATGGTATATCTCAGCATAGAAGATGATACTAAGGATCTTTATTTGTTTATAAACTCTCCAGGCGGATGGGTAATACCAGGAATATCCATTTATGATACTATGCAATTTGTGTCACCGGATGTGCATACAATATGCATGGGATTAGCCGCTTCAATGGGATCTTTCATTCTGGTCGGAGGAGAAATTACCAAACGTCTAGCATTCCCTCACGCTTGGCGCCAATGAGTTTTTATTTAAAATGAGAAAAAAAGAAGACTATGCCTTCGCTGTATCGAATATGAATGAAATAAAGAATAAGTAATAATAGCATGGCACTTCGAGTTCGATATGAACAAACCATTATTGTTTTTTTAAAACACGAAATTTTAAATTTTGTATCGAGAAAGTAGTATGAAAGAAGGGTTATTCCCGATTTGATCTTATGTATCAAAATTAAATTTCAGCGTCACAAACCCTTTTTCTTCCACACCAGAAGTCTCTTTCTTATCTTTATGTTATGAGAAAAAGAGGAAAAAAGTATTTTCTCCTTCTTGGATCGTATCAAAAAAAACTTTGGGATTGCTAAACCACAGACGAGAGAAATAGATAAAGCAACAGAACCATCATAGTATTTTTTTTTTCTTACTACGAAAGGAAGGATGGTAAATGGATAATTTAACGATTTGGATCGGATGGGTTCTATTTCTTCTTTTCGATAGAAGAAATTTTACAAAAAAAAATTCCATTGCAGAGCCGTATGCAATGTACAAAAGATGCCCGTACGGTTTTTTAATTCTATTTTTTTTTTATATTTTCCCTTCCCTTACTTTAATCCAATCGTGCAAGATAGAAGAACCGTTCATGATGAATATCATCAGGGTTATGATTCACCAACCTGCTAGTTCTTTTTATGAAGCACAGGCAGGGGAATTTATGCTGGAAGCAGAAGAACTATTGAAGCTTCGCGAAACCATCACAAAAGTTTATGTACAAAGAACGGGCAACCCTTTATGGGTTATATCCGAAGATATGGAAAGGGATGTTTTTATGTCAGCAACAGAAGCCCAAGCTCATGGCATCGTTGATCTTGTAGCGGTCGAAAATGAAAATACCGGGGATTTCGTATAAATATAGAATTCCTTTTCAAAATTTGAATTTTCTGTGATTTTCTATTGAATAGAAATCATTCATAATCATCAATCATCAGGTTAAGATCGATCTAAACCAACCCGCTCGATTCTATCTAGAATGAGATTCTATAAATACCACATGCCAACCATTAAACAACTTATTAGAAACGCAAGACAGCCAATAAGAAATGTCACGAAATCTCCCGCTCTTCGAGGATGTCCTCAGCGTCGAGGAACATGTACTAGGGTGTATGTGCGACTCGTTCAATTTAGATAATGAGTTTGAAGAAATGAAAAAAGGATTTATGACCACTAGGATAGATAGAGTGAAAGACGGACATTTCATTGACTCTTTTAACTCTTTTTTAATATCTAAAAAGGAAGATCTATCATTTACCTATTAAGATTAGTTTTCTCATGTTAGGGAATTTATGGTTTCTATTGGTGCAAATCCAATCACTCCGTTTGAGATTTTTAGATGAGAAGTAATTCTCCATTGGTAGCAAATAGTTATCCTTTAAGCGGAAGAAATCTTTTTATAAGAAGCAAAAAGGTTATGCTCCTTTTTTTTTTTTGAAAAAACGGACTAATAGGGTAAGCTACCCAGCCAACTTTCAGAATTAAATGCCGTCACTTTATGGATAGTTTTTTTGTGAAAAGGACTATTTATTACTTTATAATTAGAATTGTAAAAAGAATTCTAATTGAAAAATAAATGGGTAGAGCCAAAGAGTGTGAACTATACAAGTTCACAAAAAAATTTGATGAAATGAAAGAAGAGGCTCCGGTGTATAGAGAGAACCTCACCGTTTCATAAGTTGCCATAGAAACGAGGGAACCCGCTATTTTTTTCTTTTTTATTTAGTAGCATTTTATTTCCAGGTGAGATGCCTGGAAGAAAGAAAAAATCGTGGTCGGGAAGGTCATAGTAGCAAAAGCCATTGGAATTTATATTTTATATATCGGAAGAATCCGTTTTGTTATTAATCGACCGGAGGAAAAGGATGACTGAGAGAAAGAAATTAGTTATTCAAAAAAGTTTCATTTGATTCAATGACTAGAGTTAAACGAGGATATACAGCTCGGAGACGTCGAAAAAAAATTCGTTTATTTGCATCAACTTTTATAGGGGCTCATTCAAGACTGACTCGAACGACTACTCAACAAAGAATGAGAGCTTTGGTTTCCTCTCATCGAGATAGGAGCAGGAAAAAAAGAGATTTTCGTCATTTGTGGATCACTCGTATAAATGCAGTAACTCGTAAGGATAGGGTATTCTATAGTTATAGCAGATTTATAAAAAATCTGTACAAGAGACAATTGCTTCTGAATCGTAAAATACTTGCACAAATAGCCTTATCAAATAAGAATTGTTTTGATATGATTTCCAATAAAATACAAATCAAATAAAGGAATAAAAGAATCTTAATAGAATCTATTATACAAGTATACAAGAAAAAAGAATGATTTAAACAGAATTTCCCGGAGAATGAACTCCGGGAAGATAGAAGAAAAAAAAAATTAAGATTTGAATAGTAGGAATAAACGAACATCTTTCAAGAAAAAATATTTCTTCCCCATTTTTCCTTTTTTATAACACAAGAATCAAATATGGATTCTAGGGTTTTTGAGCAAAACATGAATCTTAGCTTAAGTTCCAATTGGAGTTTTGAGGAATATATCTATTTATTTTTGGTTCTAGGACTAGTAGTTCTAGGGATCGACTCCGCTCTATCCAATTGTTTCTCATTATTACGAAAAGGTAACGAAGATAAAATACGAGCTTGTTTTATAGCAATAGTAATTAATCGTTGTTGTTTTAAGGTCAACCTATTCACCCGTCTAGATAAGATTTTTCCTTGTTCACTAATAAATCGACTAATTAAACTCATGTTTCTATAATCGATTCGATCCCCCGATCCAATTGGGGGTAAACGCCTACGAAAAGATCGCTTGGATTTACGAAAAAGTTGTTTGGATTTATCCATGGTTTGTTTATTCCTTATGTATAAAATAATCTAGAAAATACAATTCTATTTTTTTCTTATTCATTTAAGATCCGACCAAAATAGGATTTTTTTTTTTGTATTATATATGTGAAGTCCCGCTCCTTAGAAAAATCACACACGCATTCTGTTCCATCTATTTCTTTATTTCCCCATGAATCGTATACTTTTGACAATAGCGACAAAATTTTCTCAATTCTAATCGATTGGGTGTATTGTGTCGATTCTTTTGAGTAATATATCTAGAAATGCCCGGTGATTTTTTTTTGAAACCCTTTCGAACACAACAGGTACATTCCAAAATCACTAGAATTCTGATATCTTTACCCTTAGCCATGAACCTCCTTTTCATTTTTGATCAACTTCACTTTAGAACTCTACTCATTTTCTTTTCAATCCGAACCAAATACAAAATATTAAAAATAATAAATAAGAAGAAAATAAAAAATCTATATTCTTTATTAAGAAATTAATAAAAGTTACTAACTAGAAATGGAATTTTTAAAGATTTTTTTTTTAATTATTAGAATTTTAATAACTTTGAAGTACTAGAATAGAAAATAGAATTCTTAGGAATTACTATAACTAGAACTAGAAAGAAAGAGAGTCATGTTCATTAAGAGAATAATATTAAGAATATAGTAATAATTAAGTAATACAATTTTTTCCAAAAAATTCTATCGTAAATTCACTGAGGTTCGATATACTTTTTCTTTCTTTTTTCCTATCCTAAAGTAAAGAAAAAGGGAACATAATTGGAGCCATGTTACGTAGAAATTATCTCAAATCTTCTTCATTTCTTCGCATATCAATACAAGAATCAGAATGAAAAAAAAGGGAATGACAAGGCATCTGGGAATAAACGATTAATTTCTATCAATAGACCTGCTAAAGACCCAAACCATAGAGTGGTTAGCACAGGTGCCGTGGAGAGATATGTTTTTATATCTCGCATTGAAAATCCTCCTTCTTCTTTTATTTTCTATTTTATTGTCATTCT